TAGATTGATACTGACTGGAATCTTCCCATTCCAATCCATTCCTTCCTCCCCAGCATATTAATTGATTGCCGTAGCTGTCCGATAAAGAAGCTCGTTCGCCGGTGGCGCCTCGTATCCCGGTCGGGTAGAATCATGTGGTAGGGATGGACAACTGCCCGTAGTGGCTGCTCGATCGGGGCCGGTCCCCTTTGCCAGCAGCTCCTTCGGATGATCGGTCGTGCTCCTTTCCTAAGGGTTGCTGCTCACAACTGCCCTTCGGGCCTACTAAGAGAGCGAAGCCTCTTGTTTTAGCTCATTTCTATAACTCCCTTAGCCGCTTTCTTTCTCTTACACTCGGCCGGGCGGAGCGCTAAGAAAGAGCCGAGTGAACTAAGCTTACCTAACCTAAGGCATACTAAGAGAAGATTCTAAGCGCTTTCTGACCGGCCGAAAGAGAAAGCCTTTCTTACCGCTTACTAAATAGGGGCGGAGCGCTAAGAGAACGGGTTATAATAAAAGAAGAAAAGGCCGGTTAGAAAGCCATGCTAGCCGTTTAGTTACCGGCCGGCTAAGAAACGTGTGCAAGGGCTTCGCGCTTTCACGCCGCTTTGCAAGCAAGTTGATTAGCTAACAACTTCCAGCGGCCTCGGTTCCACTCAAAGATCTCTGTCACGAGAGGCAGTAACAGCTGAACTATAGCAGTGAAGCAGTAAAGCAGTGATAGCTCTACAGTATAGCTTCATTCATGTATTTGGCTCCTGAGCCACCACTTCGTTCGCCCTTCCCTGTATCACTGAGCCGCCTAACCCAAGTAGCTGGCGGCCGTTCTGTTCTATCATTCCATGCATGGAATGTTCCTTCCTCCTAGCTCACCACCCGGGTGAGGAAGGGAAGAAGCAGCGTTCGCTAGCCCCGCATCGCTTCAGAGACTCTGTTTTATCTGCAAATTCTCGCCGCGGCGTTCCGCCACTATGTTCGGCTTCAAGCGGGAATAACTCGTCCATATGCTTCCTCTCCCGTCATACGTACGATAGTACGCGGACCGGGTGGAATGCGTTTGTGCCTGTACCGACTGGCCTATTGGAATCTCCATCAGTCAGTGGCTTATTAGTCTTTCGGCAATGATTGAGAAGTACAAAAGTCAACCACCCACGACACGCACTCTGGCGTAAGCATGCCCGTGCTCCAGGCATCGCATCGTAAGGAGGTGGGAGTCATAGAACACTCGATCAAATACGAACGGAGGGAAGGGAATGGGCCCGCCACCCGGCCTTTCAGCGGAGCAATCGAGAGTTTATTGAGGCTCGTTTCTAAATAGAAGTGCTAGACCGAGTAAGAGTCACTGATGAATCCATCCACAAAGGGCGCCTTCGCTTCACAGTACGACTCATGTACACACTCACCGATCGATAAGCTGACCCCTGGCTGCTAAAGACTGCCTTTGAGAAGACCGACTTTTGTATGAGAATGATCCCGCTCTTCGGCTGAAGCACTTTTGTCACTTGAAAAGACTCCTTATTTCCAATTCCCCGCCCTTGTCACCGGATCGACCTCGTGATAGAAAGAAGAATCCTACGACTATCGCCTATGTTGTTAATTCACCAGAGGGATTAACGAATAACAGCAGGAAGATCCATTCAATTGCGCTCCCTGTATTGATTCTCCTGCCAAAAGAGTAGCCCGCCCATCCAATGGTACTTTACATCACTGCCAAAAGGCGGGCCAGAAATCTCACAAGCTTCTCCGCAGGGACACGGAGAATAGGAAAGGATTCATAGTGGCCAGCCCAGCCCGTCGCTTTGACCTCTGTCATTACGATAGGACACCTAAGGCCGGTGGCCGCTCCTGTCCCTGTCTCTATTGGGGCCGACACTCTTGTGTTAGAGCTAATCAAGCTTCTTCCATTTCCCTCGCGGGCGGGTAGGAGCCGGGACCTCGCTCCCAGTAACATGCCGGTTGATTATGTATGTGCTTTCCCCTAAGATGAGAATCTTCTTTCTCTTTTCTTCTATCAGATCGTCGCGTGTGGACGACTCAAAGGGCAGGGTTGCGTTGGGATGTTCTTACGCCCAGAGCCTAGCCCCTCGTCCCTTCCACTACATTGACCCGCTTGCTGGCGGGGCTCCTCAATGTTTCGGTGTGCATGCACCTGCACTACTGTTATGGGGCAGGGGCCTCACACTACCTTATGCATTGATTAGCTTAGCTGGGTGGATTACTGAATACGTGCTGCCAGCAAGAAGCCTCTTGCTTGAGACCCGCCTCCCTTCAGCTTAAGGCTCGCTTAGTAAGCAGCTCCCCTTACTGAACTTCCGTCACTTCCCTGAGACCAAGGCTTAGCTAGCAATAGACAACGCTATAGCTAGCTAGATTTTGACCAAGCGCTAGCAATAGCTAGCCAAGCAATAGCAATAGACTTGTTTAGTGCTAGGCTAGCTATTGCAATCCAAGCTATTGACAACGCTAGCAAGCGCTAGCGATAGCTAGCAGTGGCCAAGACTTAGCTAGTCTCGCGCTAGACCTTACGGAGTCACTTACCAGCACTAGTTCGTACCTTAAAGCAAGCAAGGCAAGTTTCTTATAGCTTGGTGAGAGTTTTGTGACTTCGTCCTTGACTTTCTGCTGTATGTCAGGAGGAAGTTTGCGCAGCTTCTGCTTGACCGGCTTGACACCTTCTTTGAGAATGAGGCGGTGCTCAACCAGTGATGGCTCCAATCCAGTAATTAAGAAAGAGGTCTTCCGACTGAACGATCGGCGGGGCGTCGTTTCTCTCTCTATCTATAAGAAAGGCAGAAAGAAAAGTGAGGGCTAGCTATAATCCGCACCTCCACCCCTAGCCATAGAAACATCTCCCACTGTTTTGTTGCTTCATCGACTGACTGTTTTGATGAAGATGGAGAGATTTCAGCTTCTTCCGCCTGTTTCTATGAAGAGAGAAGTGAAGCCTAGCAAGGAGCCGGGAAATCTACTAAAGAGTCTACTGAGTAGAAAGGAATGTGTTCCTTCCTTTCCTTACTTACTTACTTACTGACTTTCATTTTGATCTATCTAAATCACGTCTATAGAAGACCAGGTTAGCCAGACGTACGTCAACGCATATTAGCAGCGCTCAATATGATCTGCAGTTTGATCGCGGGGCGGGAACAGTTGATAACTAAAGAAAGGCCTGATATGATGAAGGGTTGGTTGCTTTATCTATGTCCCGCGCGTGGTCCTACACGACGATAGTCCAGCCTTTGAACATGGGTAGGATATAGTCTTTGAATGAGGACCGTTCTGGACAAGATTTTAGACAGGGGTTGTTCATGGGGAACGCGGGCCCCACTATACAGCTATGGGATTTTGCTTTGATCCCAGACAAGAAAGACCCACATACTTCCCGGGTGAAATTACCATTTCTACCTTAGAACTTCTGGCAACCGGCTCATAGGAAACCGTTTCCTCAAGATATCTGAAGCGACAGCTACATGGGCAAACCTATCTTGTGCACGTATCTGTGTAGAACTCGACATACAGGAGGCTCCCAATCGATTTGACAACTCCTAGTTGGAGAAAAGGGTTCAATGATGCAGCACACACAGGCTTTGGACTATGAACAGCTACCGAAGAATGTGCAAACCGTTGTCATGAATACGGCCGAGAGATGCTGTCCTAAACAGAACCAACCCATCCAACTAAATTCCAATCAGACGGAAGTGAACCTGATCAGACTGTAGCCATGGAAGAAACAACGATTGTTGAGTCTCAACAACTGGAACAGAATCCCACAGAGAATATAAGGATTTAGATGTTCCGTTGACACAGAGGGAAGCCAACCTAGGAGGTGACACAGACCTATCAACGCGGTGGTCGGACAGCAACAAACCAGCAACATACGAACCAGAGGGAGGTTGAAATCCACTCTATCAATGATACAATTCAGAATGACCAAAGTGAAATGTTACAAGAAGATCTACCACTGCAACAGGTTCTACAATAAGGAAGACAAAATGATTGACAAAGGTAAGCGAGTCCACTCGGAACTGAGAAACTCGCAATCAGAAAGTGAGTAAGTGAAAACTCATTCCCAACCAGAAATGAGGAGGAAGAGGATCGGTCGAAATGGCTAGTGATTCCGACTGATACATCGAAATTGCCCCTACGTTACCAAAGAGACAAAAAGACCCGGGTCAGGATGAACCGGTTATCTTATGAAGAAACTTCTCCTGGAACATTATAGGCTTAGGGAATAGAGAGAAACTGAATCAAATTATCAGGATAGTATAACAACATCAGATTGACTATTATTGCAGGAAATTCGACTGGGCAGCCAACTAAGCCCAGGATACCTACTGGAGTCGCTTTCAGTGGTGTTGATCGCCATTCCAACACTATGTGTCGGCCTGATTCGGAAGAAGAGAATGAAGGCCTCGCCTCGACAGTACTAAACTAACGACTCCTTACTGGATAAAATTGGGCATACCAAAAACTCTGGCTCATTGATTGATATCTCCAATCTATATGGACCACCATTGGCACGTTTCAAAAGGAATGAATGGAGGGGCACAGGAACTGGAAATGTTGAAGGATATGGAATGTTTATACAACCTCTCAGAGGGATTATAACCAGATAGATCAGACTCACCACAGACTCAAAGGGCGGTCGAAGATCTGCTGATCGTCTCATGTCTACATTCAGAGAACTGCTCAGTATAATCTAACTGGAATTACAGAATTTAGCTTTTACCTGGTCTAATCGACAACAGGGAGTAGAATCTGGGAAAGGACCGGGAAGGATTCATGGAGAACGAATCTATCTTACTTGAATCCATTCCTACGCTGTCTGATCATAGACCTATATTAATGACAACCGAGGATAAGCCCTATACCTTTGAGGCTTGACTGGGGCCCTATACCTTTGAGGATGGATCAACAATGGCTTCTGAATGCAGAATGTATACAATTGATTGAGGAAACGTCGGAATGAAACTCCCAGGAATTTGAAAGCTCCTGCCTACTGCTTTAACCGAAGACTAGTACTA